TATTCCAAAATATCGAAACTGATTACTAATCCAAGACCAGAATATTCGGAGGATTCTTCTGACCAAAATAGAAAATAGATCAAAAAACTAAAAAGTATAATAAAAAAATAATAAATACAAAATTTACATATAATTTTGAATTTCTAATTGTACTTAGAATTGTATAATGTATAATTGTAATTTGTCAGCAAAGTTGTTTCTTTTTTTTCTTCAAATTCAAAGAATTCTTCTCCCTTTATACATAGGTCATCGATTCAGCATTGGAAAAGGGGGCTCAAATCGTTTTATCGACATGAGTGTTTTATATCGAAAAAACATTTTTGTTTTGAAAATATTTCTGTATTTAGTAACATATTAGTAGAAAGAGTACCCTGCTGCATCTGAACTTCAAACGGGTTTGGCCTTAACCATGTTAATGGTCCCAGATTATTGGTTAATAGAGAATCAAAGTTGATGTACCAATGAATCACGAAATGCTATGGTTCTATAATATGATTTTAAAAATTTATTCAGAAGTAATTCGCGGGATCATGCACTCTTTTCTTTCCTAGTTATAATGAAAAAAAGTACAACTGGGTGAATCCAGCCTATTCTTGAAATAAACAACTCGCACACACTCCCTTTCCAAAAAAGATCAATACACCAAGGACTACACTTAGATTTATTGGATTTGTTGCTAAAATATCGGTATTAACCCCGAAACTCCCGGCGGATGGCCAGTGACCCAAGGAAACGAAAGAATCGGTTACATTTTTCATATGATCTCCTATTTTAGATAGACTAAAAAAAAAGAACTCGGTTCTTTTTTTTGTATTATATCGCTTTGACTCCTTTTCCATTTATTCTATCATATTTATATTATTCTAATTATTCTAATTCTATGTATTTCTTTTTTTGTTTTAATAAATTATTAAATTTATTATTAAATTATTCATTATTATGAATTTTCATTTACCTATGTCTAAACGGAGTCAAAAATATATTCTATTTATCTAGTTATCTAGAAATGTATTTTTTTTCAATTGAAAATTCCCAATAATAATAATTCTTATTAGAATTAGGGGGCAGGTTTCATGTCAATGGCAAAATACCTCATTTGTTGCAACACTCCTTTAAACAATAAATAAGAAATAAGGGGTTCTCTTGAACTAAGAAGGGGAAGGAAGAAAGCGAGTCGGTGTGATAATTCCTCATCCTCAAATTAATCCTTCCCATGGATTATTGTCCCAACGAATAATTAATTGTAGGGGTGAAATCTTGATAGAATTCGAAAAAGCGAGGAGTAAGTCCCAAGCCATAAAATAAGAAAAAAAAATACAAAATTCTCATGTTTATAGGATTAAACAAAGGGATTCGCAAATAAGAGTGCCAATGCTACAACCAGCCCATAAATTGTTAAAGCTTCCATAAAAGCCAAACTAAGCAATAAAGTACCTCGTATTTTTCCCTCCGCCTCGGGTTGTCTCGCGATACCTTCTACAGCTTGGCCCGCAGCAGTACCTTGACCAACTCCAGGTCCAATAGAAGCAAGCCCGACAGCCAACCCAGCAGCAATAACGGAAGCGGCAGAAATCAGTGGATTCATGATAAGTTCCTCGCACCAAAATAAAGAAATGGTTAATGATACAATCATCCAATGAATTTTGACTTAATTATATTATTCCATCGCTAAGATTCAACCTGCCGAAGTAACTAAGAACTCCGAATGGAAGTGAGAAGATTATTGAACCGTCAGAACTATTTCGACATCTTTTTTTTAGGTCCTATCCGCTAGAGTTTTTCGAATCCGCACATACTTTGTTCTTCCTTTTATTCTCCAACCCATTTTTTTGAATCCGCACATACTTTGTTCTTCCCTTTCTTTTTTCCAACCCATTCTTTGCTTTGAATTCTTCGTTTTTGTCTTTATTTTATCTCTTTATTCGTTCAATTCAGAGTCAAAGACGAAACAGAGGAACTTCTATTCTTCTATTGGAATACCTATCTAAATCCACAGTAGTAGGTTGGATTAGATATATTTTGAGTTCGTATATAACTAGTCAATATCTAATATCCCATATACATGTGTTTCTTACATAACGTAAACCAACTATTCATGTCTTAGATTCAATTGGATTCTAGAATTATTCCTCAAAGGATAGACAAGAGCTGTCTTATAGCCATTAGATTCCATATACCTAATTTTACCCCCCCCCTTTTTTTCCTAATCATTTTTTTTTATATCGTTTTTTGTAATGTAAATTCGTCTCTTCCTTTTATTTTTTATTTAGCATTATCTCACATGGATACAATCTAAATGGACGAATTCATTAGACCAAATCATTGCATACAAATAAAAAATCAATATCAGTATTTGATTGAGCTAAGTTCATGCAATTTATTTTATTATTTATTAAAAAAAAAATTTCTTTTGGTCAATCATTGAATTGAATGAAGAAATCGACTGAAATGGGAATCATTCTATATAAAGAACAGCTTTTTTAAAATCATAGACCCTAAA